TTTTTATTAATTCCAGGGTTTCTCTGAATTTGAAAGTTTTCACTTAGTAGGTCTCCATACTAAGGCTCAAGCCAATTAAGTCCGTAGCGTCTACCGATTTCGCCATATCCCCCTTTTTTTGAAGATTTTTTTAAGATTAGGATCTCAGGGTGATGTCCTTCCCCTTTCTTTTTTTTCTTCCATTTCGGTCGGAACCATCGAATTCATGAGATTTTATATGAATTACTATAACCGAAAAATTTTTTGTCTATCTTCTTTCATCTCTATCGGAAGTCTATATTTGAATTTTTTTGGTCTAATCAGAAATGATTCTATCATTTCTGTAACTACAATTCAATATAGATGTATATATACCATATATATCCTATTCCCCGTTGATTTTGCCATACAATTTTGAATACTCAAAGGGTCGATTCTTTTTTTTTGATGATAGTCTATAAATGAAAGCAGAAGAATAGCTTATTAAGATTCAAAGTTAATCTTTATCGATTCTAATTTTTGTATTTCGATTTTGAAATGAATTTGAAAATTCATAGCTCTACTAAATTAAAAAGAGAAATCGAATTTCATAGAATTTCTAAATCGACTTGTTCTAGACACAAAATAGAATATACATAGAGAGAAATAAACTAAATTCAATATTTCTATTTTTTTTATTTCAAATAGTTATTTGAAATTCGTATCATAAAAGAATAAAAATGAATAAGCCTAAAATAAAATATAGTTTATTTAATTCCAGTGCATGTAGAATTTATGTGAGCCCGCTTAGCTCAGAGGTTAGAGCATCGCATTTGTAATGCGATGGTCATCGGTTCGATTCCGATAGCTGGCTTTTCTCTATTTTTAGTTGTATTTGTTCAATCTTTTTATTCTTTATATTCTATCTATATTTATTCTATTTATATAGAAATATATATATATATATTTTTTTGAAATCGAAGAACAAAGAAAAGAATAAGGGTGCCTTTTTCTTCTTCAAAACGATCTATTATGTTATAGAAACTTCTAACTCTAAATAAAAGAAAAAGGAAAAGAAGAGGGGTCAATCTCGGCCGAACAAATCCGAAAAAACTCTTTCTTTTCTTTTTTTTTACTTATAATACAAAATATATAATATATAAAAAGGTTCGTATATGATGTATATACAATCCATTTCATTATTCATTGTAATACAATACTTCAGGGGATTTCGTTTCATTTATCATTTAGTTCAGTTTTAACTTAGGTTTTTTTGTCATATGGAATATATATATATATATATAAATAGAAATTAAAGAAAAGAAATAAAGAAAGGAGTCTTTATGTCGCGTTACCGAGGGCCTCGTTTCAAAAAAATACGCCGTCTAGGGGCTTTACCTGGACTAACTAATAAAAGGCCTAGAGCCGGAAGTGATCTTAGAAACCAATCACGTTCCGGGAAAAGATCTCAATATCGTATTCGTCTAGAAGAAAAACAAAAATTGCGTTTTCATTATGGTATTACAGAAAGACAATTACTTAAATATGTCCGTATCGCCAGAAAAGCCAAAGGGTCAACAGGTCAGGTTTTACTACAATTACTTGAAATGCGTTTGGATAACATACTTTTTCGATTGGGTATGGCTCCGACTATTCCTGGAGCCCGCCAATTAGTTAACCATAGACATATTTTAGTTAATGGCCGTATAGTAGATATACCAAGTTATCGTTGCAAACCTCAAGATACTATTATGTCCAGGGATGAACAAAAATCCAGAGTTCTAATTCAAAATTCTCTTGATTCATCCCCCCGGGAGGAATTGCCCAAACATTTGACTCTTCAACCATTCCCGTATAAAGGATTAGTCAATCAAATAATAGATAGTAAGTGGGTCGGTTTGAAAATAAATGAATTACTAGTGGTAGAATATTATTCTCGTCAGACCTAGCCCTAAAAAAATCCGAAGCAAGGGGTTTGGACAATTTGGCCCCTTTCTTCCGACAAAGTAAAATGACTTAAGGTTTAAAGTCGGGGGTTTGATACATATTTCTCCCAATCATATATTCTATCCCATCGTGAACTTTCCTATTGATGTATCATAGTCCACTCTTGACAGTATTTTACGTACCACAGCAATTCGAAATCGAAGAAATATATCAAAAATAGAAATAGAAAGAAGGATCGAACTCTTATGTTCTAATAAGAGTATTTCTTGTTGTTTTATTTGTTACAGTTAGGAATGTTGGCAAATTAAATTAGGTTTTAGGTGAAAATACGGAAAGAGAGGGATTCGAACCCTCGGTAAACAAAAGCCTACATAGCAGTTCCAATGCTACACCTTCAACCACTCGGCCATCTCTCCTACACACTGATTATGACTCAGAAACTGAAAAAATAGCGAGCCATTCCTACGTTCATATTTCTATTACTATATCTACTATTCTCTACTATTCGATTTTGGTTTGGCTAGGTACGACTACGACCAACCCACCAATACTATAAACTAATAGTTAATAGTATAACGATATAGTAATAGACCATTTTTTCTAAAAAAATTCTTTCTCGCAAGTCTTTTCTTGTGAACGAATCCAATAAATAAGAAATAGTTGTATAAGTCGTAGTAGAAAATATATATCTTTATTGAAATTTTTGGAAATGAATCCCTTTTTATGTTATTTTGTACTGTACAAACCCTTTGTTTGTGTAATCATTTTCCCATAAGGGGGAATGAGAAGAATTTTAGAATGGATTGATACCTATGCCTAGATCGAGTATAAATGGAAATTTTATTGATAAGACCTTTTCAATTGTGGCCAATATCTTATTACGAATAATTCCGACAACTTCAGGAGAAAAAGAGGCATTTACTTATTACAGAGATGGTGTGATTTGATTTTCTTTAGTATTTCATTTCCTTTTGCTGTTCCTAGTTTTAGGAAAACGGCACACGATTCGGGATAGAAAGAACAAAAATTCTTACTTCCATATTATAGAAAAAAAGAAACCTACGCTTGTTGAAGGTGAAGTTTCGAAATAGAACAATCCCTTCTGTCGTGTATCCCCGATTGATGCAACCTCAGATACTATGTTTCAGTTATCGATTTTAGTATTGAGCGAAAGGCGTAACCTTTGTGTTTTGTATTACAGGTCAATCCTACTTCCTAGTAATATAGTACCAATAGGCGGCATAGGGGAAGAAACACTACACTTAGCAATCAACAACACGAAAGCTTTGTTAAAAATTACTTACCTACTCCCTTTCTTTTCGTATCTTATCTGGATTGGGACTAACAAGAATGGTTGGGACAACAAACATCCATCTCGTTCGTACTTTGGATACCCATATAACCATCGAAGACTGTTGAAGTGACTATTTCCTGGAAATTAGGAGGCGTTGAGGACAAAGGAATTGTTGGAGTTATCTTTTCTATTTAGTACGACGACACGCGATTCTAGTAAAAGCTCTTGCGCAAGAAGGTTGGCTAGAGATTTTTGTAAAAACACTAGCCCCGCTGAGTTCATAATGAGAATGTTTTAACCCTTTTTGATTATTCCATAGTATTTTTTATTTTCATTATGTATATTAAGGGAGGAGCCGTATGAGGTGAAAATTTCACGTACGGTTCTGGAACGGAGATTCTTTGATTTGAATCGAATAACGACCGTAACGGATGTCAGCTCAATCCGAAGGAAATTATGCGGAAGCTTTACAGAATTATTACGAAGCTATGCGACTAGAAATCGATCCCTACGATCGAAGTTATATACTCTATAATATAGGCCTTATTCACACAAGTAATGGAGAACATACGAAAGCTTTAGAATATTATTTTAGGGCACTTGAACGAAACCCATTCTTACCACAAGCTTTTAATAATATGGCAGTGATCTGTCATTACGTGCGGCTATCTCCACTATAGAAAGAAAAGGGAAGACAAAAACAAAATCTGCTAGTAAATACGAAAACAAGGCTCGCTACAAATGCATCGTCGAAAACGATGATTTCTTTGAGCTGTAGCAAAGAAAGAAACTTCATATTATCATATTAATAGAAGTCAAAACATGCCTAGATACTTTTTTCTATGTCTATGGATAAAAAAAGGATCTAATTAATAGAGAGGAAGCACCGTAAAGATCAATTAATGAGGTTTTTTGCCAATACATTAAGAAAAGAACTGCTTACTTATGTCTACATATAAAATAGAGAAAAGTTAGGAATTAACTTCTGTAATAGAGTCGATCCACTAAGACTAAGGTATTAAGCGGCGGTGTAGGATCAAATCCCAAAGACAGTAAGTCTTTTCTTTATTACTTATGTTTATGAAGTAAAGCCTTTTTCAAAGATTCTATAGAACTTTCAATATGAAACCGAGATAGTTACCTTGCGGAAAATACGACGGCTAGAAGTAAATACCTATGCTTTTTTCTGCAGGTAGGAGAAAAGATAAAACTGAAACTGATTGTTAATTAAATCAAAAGGAAAGTTTGAAACTCATGTGATTAACCTCTTTTGGTTCCCCTGAACAGTGTTATATAGATCTATAAGAAATCTCATTCAGTTTAACGACACCAAAAGAATTCACTGCGGAGCCGTATGAGGTAGGAAACTCTCAAGTACGGTTCTAAGGGAAGGAATCGACCCACATATTCCTATTCCGACCGGGGAGAACAGGCCATTCAACAGGGGGATTCTGAAATTGCGGAGGCTTGGTTCGATCAAGCCGCTGAGTATTGGAAACAGGCTATAACACTTACTCCTGGAAATTATATTGAAGCGCATAATTGGTTGAAGATCACGGGGCGTTTCGAATAAAAGAAGAAAAATTTTTTTTATTAGTTTAAATTTTTTTCTCCTTTGTTTGAATTCATCTTGGTCCATTAGTCAAATAACATTCTTCGAGGAAGAACCAATCAAAGAATTTCATTATATTCCTTTTCGGATCGTTCTAGTTTGTTTGGTATTTCGTAGGGATAAAGAATACATATATAGAGTACAGAATCGATTGATTTCTTTTCGTCTATTGGCTATTAATACAATACA